ATTTAGCTTTAGCCAATGATACAAGCAGTTTCATAATTGGAACTAGTGTATCGAGTTTCTTCATACCATTATCCATTAGAAATGCATTTTCTAGCATTTGACTCCGTACCACTGAAGGATTTAGTCGCACACTTGAAATATAGCCCAAAAAGGCAAGAGAACGCTTGGATAATTGGTTTATATAGATCCTCTCTGGTTGTGACCACACATAAAAATAACATTGCCATAAATGGACAAGGTAATATTTCCACTTATTCATCAGAAGAGGCGTATCTTTTGAAACCAGAATTGCTTTTCCTTGATATCTAACATAATGTATAAAAGGATGCTTGAAGACCCGTAGGATAGCCCGAAAATAATTAGCAAATACTTTTACAAGATGTTCTATTTTTCCATAAAAATATACTCGCTCAAAAAAAAACCTATAAGATGTTAATCGTAAATGAGAAGATTGGTTACGGAGAAAAAGTAAAATAGATTCGTATTCACATACATGAGAATTATATAGGAACAAGAATAATCTTCGATTTTCTTTTGAAAAAAAAGAAATCAATTTCTTTTGAGTAATAAGACTATTCCAATTACAATACTCGTGAAGAAAAAACCGTAATAAATGCAAAGAAGAGGCATCTTTCACCCAATAGCGAATAATTTGAACCAAAATTTCCAGATGGAGGGGGTATGGTATTAATACATCTGACACATAATTCAAATGTGGGAATTTATCCTCTAAAAAAGGAAATATTGAATGAATTGATCGTAAATTATAAGATTTTGTGATTTCTGCTTCTTCTAAGGAAGATACTAATCGTAAGGAAAATGGAATTTCCACAATGAGTGCAAACCCTTCTGATAGAATTTGAGAATACAAATTTTTGTTGTACCCCAAAAAATGATTTTGGTTATAATAATTAGTGGAAATAATCAAATGATTCTGTTGATACATTCCAGTAATTAAACGTTTTACAATTAGTAAACTGGATTTCTTGTCATAACCCACATTTTCCAACAAAATGGATCCATTTAAAAAATGATCATGAGCAAATGCATAAATATACTCCCGAAAGAGAAGTGGGTATAGGAAGTTGTGTTGCCGAGATTTATCAAGTTCTAAATATCCTTGATATTCTTCCATTTTCAATTAGATTTGAACCAGGGATAGTATAATGAATTTATTGGGTTATCAAATGATACATAGTGCGATACAGTCAAAACAAGGTATTAAAGAATAATAATATATACCTCGTAAACAGGTAAGACTCATCAACGAACTCTCTATCCGTTCTTTTCTTTTTCCTTCTAATTGGTTTATGTTTATTTTAGGATAACAAGATAGTTAGAAATCCTTTATTTTTTCAACGCAATCGCTCTTTTGATTTTGGAAAAAAAAAAAGATCTTTATCAATATACTGCTTCTTCTACACATTCATCTCTACCCCTAATGTAGAATAACTAATAGTTAGGACTCATAAAAAAATCGATAATCCGCTCATGAGAAAAGTCCTTCCCGCATCAAGCACTAATATCTTTTTAACGTATAATTAGATCGGGTAATCATTCAAATTAAGAACATAAGCTCGTTGCTTTTTATTTCTCTAGAATTGGAGCCCTAGAGCTCTATCCATTTATTCATTCGACCCGACTTGAAATTGATTTTGTTCCACATCAAGAATTCAAACAAGCTTTTGAACCCATCAGGTAAAAATATTCCCCGAATTCCCCATTGATACGACATGCTGTTTTTTCCATTCATTCCTTTCAGGATCAGTCGTGGTCTTACAAACTCTACCAATAGTATGGACGAATCTGTTACTTCATACAAATGTGTAAAAGATGCTAGCCGCACTTAAAAGCCGAGTACTCTACCATTGAGTTAGCAACCCGAATAAAAAAAAGAATTAGTATGTGCAGATACAATCAGAATCAAAAACGAAATGGAATTGCACGACGTAATCAAATAAAATATCAAATGGAATCAAATAAAAAAAAAATGGATATACCGTCTCTTGTATCTTATGTTATCCCTTCTTAGATTATCTATTTTTTTTTTGAATCAAAATTTTTATATCACACAAAAGTCACTTCTTGTATCACAGAAAATCCAATGAGCCCATCATGTGAATTGAATGAAGTAAAATAAAAAAAAACCAAGTCTATGAAGCGGAGATAACTAGATCTATTTATCCACAATCGGATTATATTTGTTTGATCCACTGTTGTCAATATGAATGTGAATAGTGAAAAACGAATACAATGGAGAACACAAAAGAATAAAAAAAAAAAAAAATAGAAATAACAATTTCAATTGAATATCTTTCTTTTTTTATTTATATTTCATTATTCAATTTAATTAGTCAATTGAAATAAATAGAAATAGGAAAATATATATATATAATATATAAGAATTAAAATGAAAAAAAGAGAAAATAAATAAAAAAAGAAAAAACTACGGAGTTGTGTTGGATTGGCACGATAGAGATAATGAACATAAATAGAAAAAAAAAGTGTAGGCGAAAGAATAAATTAAGGTAAGGAAGAAGTAAAGTAGAAAAAAATCTCGGGTTTATTCAATCAATAAATAAATATAAGTAGAATAAACAAGCGTAATCCCTTGTGTTTTTTTATTTGTTCATAGATTTCCAACAAAAACCAACCCATTGATGGTAATGTCCAAATTTTTTATTTCTAGTATAAAACCAATTATTTCATTTATTCACTTGATTGATCTTTAATAAATAAGTGTAGTAGAACAAGAGAGGGGGGAAATAATAGAGAAAAGGTTATCCAAAGCTATAGACAAGTCATCCACACCCTCTTTTTTTTTTTATTTCATTAATTGAATTTTTCGGTTATTGATTCAGGTCAAATTCCGTAAAAACCGCAGCCCTCTTTGAAATATCATGAACAGTTCCTGTAGGTTGAGCACCTTTTTCAAGAAAATATAGAATTGCAGGAACATTTAAATAGGTTTGATTCTTTATCGGATCATAAAAACCCACTTTACGAAGATCTCTTCCCTCTCTTCGGGATCGAACATCAATTGCAACGATTCGATAAACGGCTCATTGGGATAGATGTAGATTAACAATACCCCCCCCAGAACCGTATAAGAAGTTTTCTCCTCGTACGGCTCGAGAAAATTTGAAGTTATGTATAGAATTCTAATTAATGTAAAATAGATCCATAGATTATCAAATCAATTAGACTATGATTTCATTTTTTTTTTTTATTCTTTTCCAAAAAAGAAATAAAAAAAAAAATTCTTATTTGTATCCTCATAACTCAAGTTGGGTAACTCTCACTCAAAGGAAAACCTTTAAGCATTTCATTTATTGAGCCGTCTATAACCCCCTTTTTGCCTGTCTCCTTTAGAATCTATTCTATTCTTCATTCTGATCTAGTTTAGTTATTGAGACAATTAACAAGTTTAGTTATTAAAACAATTAAAAAAGGTATTTCCTTGTTCCGGGATCCTTTATCTTTGCTTTGAATCATTGGGTTTAGACATTACTTCGGTGATCTTTAATCCTTTCAAAATGGCAGCAACATACCATTTTTTGTGATTTCTTTTTATCAAAGAACCATATGAATGATTGATTCTCGCGTGATACACTTTTGATCAAAAGAGTTTTCCTAATTCCAACAAATTTGATGTTTGAATTTGAAACTTGCTTGAATTGGATCCTTTCGATTTCTATATCGAAAATATACTTACGAAGTTGTTTCAACTTATTGATTGACACTAACCCTAGATCTCCGCCCCTGATAAATGAATTAATACTTTCTACTCGAGCTCCATCATGTAATATTTACATTCAAACTTCCCCAAAATGAAATGAGGGTTATAGTGGAACAGAACAAACGATGTCGAGCCAAGAGCATCTTCATTCCTATATATAAAAGAAAATGGTGGATGTAAGATAAGAATCCACAGTTGATCATGTCCTTCAAGTCGCACGTTGCTTTCTACCACATCGTTTTAAACGAAGTTTTACCATAACCTCTAGTTTCTTGGAACTGGTATGTAATTGATTCAATTATGGAATCATGAATAGTCATTGGTTTAGTTGGTACATAGTTATCTATACTGTTATGAATGGGTAGTTTCTTAAAAAGTATCAGCAAGAATTCCATTTTTTTTTTAAACCCACATTTTCTTTTAGATATTGGATTTTCTTTTAGTATATTGGATGAATACAATTTTTTGTATGAATGCAATATTTATTTAATATGAAATGGAATATATATATTATTCTTTTTTTTTTTTATTTCTATAAATTTAGAAAAAATTACGAATAAATAAGAAATACGTTCTTTTTGAATCCGCATTTTCAAGTTTCTTGATAGGATGGATTCGCCAGTTTAACACTTCTTCAAGTACCAAGGATTCATAGGAAATCATTCAAAATAATTGATTGAAAGTTTTCTACCTCGATATTATTATTTGACTAAAGTTTTCCAATAAGGGAAGGGACATTTTATTATCTTTTATTATCATAAAAAAAACCTATTCGAATTAACCCATCAATGATTTAAAACAAATAGATAGATCAAAAACAAATCCAATTTTTTTTGACTCTAAATTATTTTAGCCTAAACCGGTCTTAAGAGACTTAATCCCATTGATTCAATTCAATTAGTACCAAAAACGCAAGCCCTTCGTATTTATAATTCCACATAAATCCACAGAAATAAAATAATCAAGTTGCACACACCATTTAAGGGATAGAGAATAAGAGAGGCTTTCACATTTCGATTTTGAATTAAAATGACATCATGGAAAATATATGAGACGTAAGGTTTTTTTATGAATAACGAATTTCAAATATGAATATGAAAGATATGGACATACGATGAAAAGCCCGTCCTACTTTTTTTTTCATTAAAAAAGTCTTTTTTTTTTATCTATGTTCCCATCTTTTACCTAGATAAAAAATGGATTCAATTCCATCTACGTCTTATGGTATTTAAACTCGATAAAATTTGTGAAAAAAATATGATTTAGAGACGAATCAAAAATAAGAAAAATAATGATAAGAAAGAAGAATCACATTCTATCTAATATTAGACTCTTAAACAGAAGGTTGTTCAAAAAAGGCAATCTTTTTTTGATATGATAATTTTGATATGATTATATCATATATAATATTATGGAATATTATGATATATAATATCATAATACTATGATATATATAATACGCATACTCTGGGACGGAAGGATTCGAACCTCCGAATAGCGGGACCAAAACCCGTTGCCTTACCACTTGGCCACGCCCCATTTCTATTCAAGACTAATAAACACTAATATTGTTATTGGTTGTTCGTCAATTCCAGTCCAAATATTGATAGAATCAATTAGATTGTTGCTAGGATTTTGATACGTGTAGATATCGAATGAAACTGAATTTATTGATCATTAGATATAATTCAATTAAGATATTGTATGAAAGTAGGATTTATTTTATATCTATTTTGATTTGAGAATGGAAGGATTTTTGATTGGCTGAGTTCAAATCAAAGAAAAGAAAGGTTTTTTGACCTACCTTATGTTATTAATTTTTACCTTATCCCTTATATCAATAATAAGATATTAATAACTCAATCAACTCAAAAAAAAATGATCTTCAAGAACAAAATGTTTGTTATGCTTAATATTTTAAGTTTAATCTGTATCTGTCTTAATTCTGTCCTTTATTCAAGTAGCTTTTTCTTAGCCAAATTACCCGAGGCCTACGCTTTTTTGAATCCAATAGTAGATATTATGCCAGTAATACCTGTGTTCTTTTTTTTATTAGCTTTTGTGTGGCAAGCTGCTGTAAGTTTTCGATGAGATTTTTCATACTGTCCTAGAAAAATTCATGATTTACTCGAAAAAAAAATTCTAACAATTTCTAATATAAGATCAGATAAGTCTTACATACAGTCTGAACCGTTAAGTTAAATATTGAAATTCTTGTATAGCTGTGCTAAATCTAGATCACTCTCATTTTCTTGTTATAACTTTTTTTTCCATTGAACGACCCTATTAGAGTCCCCCACAATATATAATTGTGGGTATAAAAGAAAATTTTCATTAATAAACAACTCAACTCTGATTTTCTGAAATTTTTTTTTTTTTTTCTAGAAATCACTTCATTTCTTGGTGTCAAAAAATAGGGTATGCAGTATAAAAATAGAGAATCTATTCTCTTTTTTTTTTTTTCAAAAAAAAAAAATGCTATTGGAGATTGTGTAATGCTTACTCTAAAACTATTTGTTTATACAGTAGTGATATTCTTTGTTTCTCTCTTCATTTTCGGATTCCTATCTAATGACCCGGGACGTAATCCTGGACGTGAAGAATAAAAAATCAGATTTTTGTTTTCCTTGCTTGATTTGCAAATTTTTATCTATTCCACATCTTTCTTTAACTATAAAAAAAAAAAAAAAAATACCAAGTCATCGACAGAAACGGAAAGAGAGGGATTCGAACCCTCGGTACGAAAAACGCGTACAACGGATTAGCAATCCGACGCTTTAATCCACTCAGCCATCTCTCCCCCAATTGAAAAATGAAAAAGAATAATTACTATGATACATTAAGTAAGGCTTGAAAAAAGCCCTTCTTTATCTCTCTTTATTATTTTATTATATCTTTATTATTTATTATATAGATAGCTATATAAAGCTATATATAGATAATATATATCTAAAAACTTTTATCAGAAATTCCAATTCCATTTAGATTTTAAATTTTAAATAAAGTAAGGGCTCAAAAGAGATATCTACAATCCAATATTTGAATATATAAATACCAATCTATTAAATGTTAATAAATAAAATTTTGAATAAATTAAGAAAATAAAAAATAAAATGAAAATATATATATATTAAATAATAAATCAAATCAATAAAAGTACCTTGTTTATTTCGTCCGAAAAGTCCCTTTTTATTTCCACGGCCTGGCCTGGTCAGTACCTAGCCGGGCTTTTTTTTTTGTTCCAATGAATCGTAGAAAAAATGATTTATTTTATTTGAAAACTCAAAATTCTTTTGAAATAAAATAACAAAAATCGAAACAACAATCATATCATAAGAAGGATTTTTTCGATTCCTATGATACAGAATCAAATGATAGAGAATCAAAGTGTCATTTCTTATTATTCTTTCTTTTTTTATTTACTTTTTTTTACTGGAATAAAAAAAACTTATCATTTAATTAGTTAAATGAGTCCTCGTTTACTAATCTCATTAGTCTTCCTGATAAAAATATGTCAACGCTCTCATTTTCATGATTTTTTTTCTGATCCTATTTTTTTATTACTTATTACTAGGACCTATTTTTGTGTTCGACAAAAGGTCGATTTATATGCAATAATAGCATTGTAGCGGGTATAGTTTAGTGGTAAAAGGGTGATTCGTTCTATTAACCCTTTAATAGTTAAAGGGTCTTTCGTTTGATTTATATTTCGATCAAAAACTTTATTTCTTAAAAGGATTAAATCCTTTTCCTATCGATGAAAAATTCGAGGAAAAATAGAAATTCTCGTGATTTGTATCCAAGAGTCCGTTATAAATTGAAAAAATTGGATCATGAAATTACGAAACATAATTTATTTTTGAATTGGATCCATACTTCCAATTGAACGAGTAAGGAATCCATGGATAAAGGTAGAAAGAACGGTCTATTTCTAATCGTAACTAAATCTTCAATTTGAGATTTATATAAGGGAGATTGAAGCAAAACAAAATAGCTATTAAACAATGTCTTTGGTTTACTAGAGACATCGACAGATTATATTGTTTTAGCTCGTTGGAAACAAAAAAGACTTTTCCTAAGGATTATTTCAAATAGAAATAGGGAACGAAGTAACTAGAAAAGATTGTTAGAATCCTCTTTTCTTCTATAGGGATCATCTATAAAGCAGGTCCTTTTGAATGCATTCAGACAGAAAGGCTGACATAGATGTTATGGGTAGAATTTGTTTTTTTTTCGTTTACATCTTTTTTTTCCATCTTCCATAAAGGAGCCGAATGAAATCAAAGTTTCACGTTCGGTTTTGAATTAGAGACGTTCAAAATGATGAATCAACGTCGACTATAACCCCTAGCCTTCCAAGCTAACGATGCGGGTTCGATTCCCGCTACCCGCTTATCTTATATATTTTATCTTCTATTTTTTTGATTAAAATGATATCGTAATTTTATAGATTTATTATTTTTTGATTACTATATTTCGAAATTCATAATAGACAAATATTTTTGAATTGATTCATTTCAAATTAGAATATTTTCATTCTATTTTAGAATATTTTCATTCTATTTTAGAATATATAAAATTCTTATTATATTCTTATTATATTATATAAAGTACTCTATATTATTTTATAAAATAAGATAATTGAATTAATATAGAATAAAATGAATCTAGAATTACTATAAATCATAATAAGATAAATTTTACAATTCAATTGTAAATTCAATTAATGGAATGCATCATTGAATTGAATAAGCAATTTCCGGAATTCGTGCACATCTTTTGTTCATAAAAAAAAAAGATGTGCAAATAAGAAAAAAAATAGGAGTGAAATTAACTGTGACACGTTCATTAAAAAAAAATCCTTTTGTAGCAAATTTTTTATTAAAAAAAATAAATAAGCTTAACACAAAGGAAGAAAAAGAAATAATAATAACTTGGTCACGAGCATCTACCATTATACCCACAATGATTGGTCATACTCTTGCTATTCATAATGGAAAGGAACATTTGCCTATTTATATAACAGATCATATGGTAGGGCATAAGTTGGGAGAATTTGTGCCAACTCTCAATTTCCGGGGGCATGCGAAAAATGATAATAAATCTCGTCGTTAATAATTTAAATTAGTAAAATCAGAAAATAAATAGAAATAAAATCAAGATACTTATGATTCATTAGTGAGAGGTGAAACTTATGATAAAGAAGACAAAAAAGAATGGATATACAGAAGTATACGCTTTAGGTCAACATATATGTATGTCCACTCACAAAGCACGAAGGGTAATTGATCAGATTCGTGGACGTTCTTACGAAGAAACACTTATGATACTAGAACTCATGCCTTATCGAGCATGTTATCCCATTTTAAAATTGGTTTATTCTGTAGCAGCAAATGCTAGTCACAATATGGGTCTCAACGAAACCAATTTAGTCATTAGTAAAGCTGAGGTCAACAAAAGTATTACTATGAAAAAATTAAAACCTCGAGCTCGAGGCCGAAGTTATCCGATAAAAAGACCCACTTGTTATATAACTATTGTATTGAAAGATATTTCTTTCAATGAAGAAGAGTGTAAAAGATCCGAATACTCCATATTATGCTTAAAAAAACCTAGATGTATAAATAAATACGCGGATATCACATGTTATAATATGGATAATAACGGGGGAGTATGGGACAAAAAATAAATCCACTCGGTTTTAGACTTGGTACAACCCAAGGACATCGTGCTATTTGGTTTGCCCAACCAAAAAAGTATTCTGAAGGTCTACAAGAAGATCAAAAAATACGAGATTGTATCAAAAATTATGTAAAAAAAAATATAAGAATATTCTCCGGTGTTGAGGGAATTGCACGTATCGAGATTCAAAAAAGAATTGATCTCATTCAAGTAATAATCTATATGGGCTTCCAAAAGTTATTAATAGAAAATGGGTCTCGAAGAATCGAAGAATTACAAATGAATGTACAAAAAGAGTTAAATTTTGTCAACCGAAAACTAAACATTGTTATTACAAGACTTGAAAACCCTTATGGAAACCCTACTATTCTTGCAGAATTTATCGCCGGGCAGCTAAAGAATAGAGTTTCATTTCGAAAAGCAATGAAAAAAGCTATTGAATTAACTGAACAGGCAGGTACAAAGGGAATTCAAGTACAAATTGCAGGGCGTATAGACGGAAAAGAAATTGCACGCGTTGAATGGATCAGAGAAGGTAGGGTTCCTCTACAAACCATTCGAGCTAAAATTGATTATTGTTCCTATACAGTTGTAACTATCTATGGGATATTAGGGATTAAAATTTGGATATTTGTAGACGAGGAATAATAAGCCTTTCCTCAATTTGTCTTTCATAGAACAAAAAAAAAAAATTCATTCTTTTTTTTTTTAATAGTAACTGAGAAATTCTATAGGCTTGAATAAAAATTCAATTAATTATTTGAAATAATTGCTATGCTTAGTGTGCGACTCGTTGGTTTTTCTGTTAGGATAAAAATCGACCTGACCATAACATAATCTGAACTAATAATTGAAAAAAAAAATAACCAACTCATCGTTTCACATTATCTGGATCGAAAAAAGAAAGCAGTCAAGATATGTTATATTGGTCATGTCATATCATTGTAGCAACTGAAATCTTTTTTGCATAAACAAAAACACCAATCTAATTATCAGTTGTGAAGCATTAAAAGTATACGGATAAATGGAAGGGTGAAAGAAAGAGAGAAAAAAAAATATCAATGATATAAGATTCCAATATGGAATATGTAAGGTCTATGAGTCATCTCATAAAAGGTAGTGTAAGAAAACAGCAATACTGATTGATTCATAATTAGATTAATCTATTAATAAAAGAAAAAAGCCAAGAGCCCTGAGTCAATAAAGACTGAGAAGATTGACTCAACAACAAATTTCATTTATTAGGGGCTCCATTGTAGAATTAAGACCTAACCATTAATCAAGAAATGATGGGGACGAGGGAACCCAAGAATACATAATATTCTGTTGAAAATAAATATTAATGATTCATTGGGTAGGATGGCGGAATCCACCCAAGACCAATCCATTAATTCGGAAAGGTCATTTCATGGGCTAAGCTTAGAACGTAAATACATATAAAAAGAGTAAATATTCGCCCGCGAACTTTTTTTTATTGGCTTGAATTTCTATATTTTGGTCGATCAAAGACCCCCAAAAAAAGAATAGATAATAAAATAAAAGAGAAACCAAAATGAAATAAAGATTCCATTATTTATAAGACCTTAAAAAACTTATCTATAATTTTTTTTGAATATATATAATATATAAATATGTAAATCATGTATAAATAGAATACATATTTAGTTCTATCTCAAAAGAAGAGAGAAAAATGGATAATAGATTAGATGAAATCTCAAAGAATACCCTAATTCAGTCTATTATTGACACTATATATGTATAGTCTATTCTTTTGGAATCGTTTCATTCGTGAGGAGCTGGATGAGAAGAAACTCTCATGTCCGGTTCTGTAGTAGAGATGGAATTGAGAAAAAACAACCATCCACTATAACCCCAAAAAAACTAGATTTCGTAAACACCATAGAGGAAGAATGAAAGGAATTTCGTATCGAGGTAATCATATTTGTTTCGGTAGATATGCTCTTCAGGCACTTGAACCCGCTTGGATCACATCTAGACAAATAGAAGCGGGACGAAGAGCAATGACACGAAATGCACGACGTGGCGGAAAAATATGGGTACGTATATTTCCAGACAAACCAGTTACAGTAAGACCCACGGAAACACGTATGGGTTCGGGGAAAGGATCTCCTGAATATTGGGTAACTGTCGTTAAACCGGGTAGAATACTTTATGAAATGGGCGGAGTAGCAGAAAATATAGCCAGAAAAGCTATTTCAATAGCGGCGTCAAAAATGCCTATACGAACCCAATTCATTATTTCGGGATAGGAATGTAGAATCAAAGGAAAGCGGTCTTTGGTATGCAAAAAAAAAATTGCCATTTCAAATTTCTTGTTTGTTTGGTTTGAACAAACAATATTTCTTTTTGTTTTTTTTAGCCCTTTGAATTGAAAGAACAGATTCACAAAAATAATATGATTCAACCTCAAAGCCATTTGAATGTAGCGGATAACAGCGGGGCCCGAAAATTGATGTGTATTCGAATCATAGGAGCTAGTAATCGACGATATGCTCATATTGGTGACGTTATTATTGCTGTAATCAAAGAAGCAGTCCCAAATACACCTCTAGAAAGATCAGAAGTGATTAGAGCTGTAATTGTACGTACTTGTAAAGAACTCAAACGTGAAAACGGTATGATAATACGCTATGATGACAATGCTGCGGTTGTTATTGATCAAGAGGGAAATCCAAAAGGAACCCGAATTTTTGGTGCGATCCCCCGCGAATTGAGACAGTTAAATTTCACTAAAATTATTTCATTAGCACCTGAAGTGTTATAAGATGAGACCGAGATATAGTTAGAATATTTGAATGAAATTAATTAATAGATTGTATCTCACGTATATACTTTTCAAAATTCAAAAATATTGAATAAATAAAGAGCATGTTAATTATATTAAAATTCGAAAGCAACACTCATTTTGGTTTATCATGGGTAAGGATACTATTGCTAACCTACTAACCTCTATACGCAATGCTGACATGACTAGAAAAGAAATGGTTCGAATACCATCTACTAACATCACTGAAAACATTGTGAAAATACTTTTACGAGAAGGTTTTATTGAAAACGTAAGGAAACATTTTAAAAACAACCAAAATTTTTTGGTTTTAACCCTACGACATAAAAGGAATAGGAAAGGACCATTTAAAAGTTTTTTAAATTTAAAACAGATCAGTAGACCTGGTCTACGAATCTATTCTAACTATCAAAAAATTCCTAGAATTTTAGGAGGGATGGGGGTTGTAATTCTTTCCACTTCTAGGGGTATAATGACAGACCAAGAGGCTCGACTAGAAAAAATGGGCGGAGAAATTTTGTGTTATATATGGTAATCTTTATAATATGCGAATTATATACAAAACTTCCCTATCTCTTTTTTGTAAAAAAAAAAAAGAGAGGATTTCTAATATGATATAATATGATATAAGTCTTGCTTCATTAGTTGATACTTCAAGGGTTTTCAGCAAAAATGAAAGAACAAAAAAAAAGTGATGAAGGTTTAATTACAGAACCCCTGATATGTTCCGGGTTCGTTGTCGTTTAGAGAATGGAGATAGAATTATAGATTTTTTTTAGGACCGATTCAACATAGTACTATACATATACTAGCGCGGAATAGTGTTAAAATGAAAGTAAATTTTTATGATTCAACCATAGAATGTATAGTTTTATAAACTACAAAACAAAGATGCAAATAATTTTTTTGGTTTTCAATTTAAATATTCTTTTGTTTTTGTTTTGTAAGGATACACTTCTAAATTCAAAATTTCAAGAAACTTATTTTCTTCAAATAGGTAGATTCGCAATTAAAGTAAGGAATGACAGACAAATATGAAAATAAGAGCCTCCATTCGTAAAATTTGTGAAAAATGTCGACTGATCCGTAGGCGGAAACGAATTATAGTAATTTGTTCCAACCCGAGACATAAACAAAGACAAGGATAATCTTTCTAAAAAACTAAAAAAAAAAGATCTGTTTTAACATGAAATGGATATATCCATATATCTCTGATTTTTATTTATGAGATGATAAAATATGGCAAAACCCATACCAAGAAGTGGTTTACGTAGGAATGGACGTATTGGTTTACGTAAAAGTACGCATAAAATACCAAAGGGAGTTATTCATGTTCAAGCAAGTTTCAACAATACAATTGTGACTGTTACGGATGTACGGGGTCGAGTAATTTCTTGGTCCTCCGCCGGTACTTGTGGATTCAAAGGTACAAGAAGGGGGACGCCATTTGCTGCTCAAACCGCAGCGGGAACTGCTATTCGGACAGTAGTGGATCAAGGTATGCAACGAGCAGAAGTCATGATAAAAGGTCCCGGTCTCGGACGAGATGCAGCATTAAGAGCTATTCGTCGAAGCGGTATACTATTAAGTTATATATGTGATGTAACTCCTATGCCCCATAATGGCTGTAGGCCCCCTAAAAAAAGACGTGTGTAAAAATAACCATTAACTGGATTTCAAGAGAAATAAACAATTCAATAATTTGATCAAATAATATTTAATATTACTATGGTTCGAGAGAAAATAAGAGTATCTACTCGGACACTAAAGTGGAAATGTCTTGAATCAAGAGCAGACAGTAAACGTCTTTATTACGGACGCTTTATTCTGTCTCCACTTATGAAAGGTCAAGCAGATACAATAGGTATTGCGATGCGAAAAGCTTTGCTTGGCGAAATAGAAGGAACATGTATCACACGTGCAAAATCTGAAAAAATACCACATGAATACTCTACCCTAATAGGTATTCAAGAATCAGTCCATGAAATTTTAATGAATTTGAAAGAAATTGTATTGCGAAGTAATCTGTATGGAAGTGGTGGCGCGTATATTTATGTCAAGGGTCCTGGATATGTAACGGCTCAAGATATCATCTTACCACCTTCTGTGGAAATCATTGATAATACGCAGTATATAGCTAAACTAACAGAACCAATCCATTTTTGTATTGAATTACAAATAGAGAGAAATCGAGGATATCGTATACAAACCCAAAATAACTTTCAAGACGGAAGTTATTCTATAGACGCTGTATTCATGCCTGTTCGAAATGCGAATCATAGCATTCATTCTTATGTCAATGGGAATGAAAAAGAAGAAATACTTTTTCTCGAAATATGGACAAATGGAAGTTTAACTCCTAAAGAAGCACTTCATGAAGCCTCTCGGAATTTGATTGATTTATTTATTCCTTTTTTACATGCGGAAGAAGAAAATTTCCATTTGACCAACAATCAACACAAAATTACTTTACCCATTTTTACTTTTCATGATAGATTGGCTAAACTAAGGAAAAATAAAAAAGAAATAGCATTCAAATCCATTTTTATTGACCAATCAGAATTGCCTCCTAGGATCTATAATTGCCTCAAAAGATCCAATATACATACATTATTAGACCTTTTGAATAATAATCCAGACGAGCTTATGAAAATTCAAAATTTTCGCATAGAAGACATAAACCATATATTAAACATTCTAGAAATAGAAAAACATTTCATATAAATTGGAAATCCAATGGATTTTTTTTCTTTAGCTTTCTAGAAATAGAAAA